ATTTGTAATGCGATGGTCATCGGTTCGATTCCGATAGTCGGCTTTTCTCTATTTGTTTTATTCTTTTCTCTATTTGTTTTATTCGATGTTTTACATGATACATGATTGATAATGCATCTTTGCAATCAAAGAATATTTTAAAAATAAATAAAATAAAGTGTCTTCAAAAATAAATAAAATAAAGTGTCTTCCTCTTTTCGCAAAAGCCGTTGATTTATTATGTTATTATGTTATAGGAATATCCAACTATCCCACGAAAAGAGTCCTTTTCTTTTGCTATATATAGAATAGAAAGATCTTTATATTTATCTAACTCATCTCATTATTCTTAATACTTCAGTCAATTTGGCTTTATCTTTATTTAGAATTTAGTTCATTTTTAGTTTAGGTTTATTCTGTAAAATGAAATTTCATCAATAAGAATGAATAATTAAAGAGAAATAAGAAGAAGGAGTCTTTATGTCGCGTTACCGAGGTCCTCGTTTAAAAAAAATACGTCGCCTGGGGGCTTTACCAGGGCTAACTAATAAAAGGCCCAGAGCTGGAAGTGATCTTAGAAACCAATCGCGTTCCGGGAAAAAATCTCAATATCGTATTCGCCTAGAAGAAAAACAAAAATTGCGTTTTCATTATGGTCTTACAGAACGACAATTACTTAAATACGTTCGTATCGCCGGAAAGGCAAAGGGGTCAACAGGTCAGGTTTTACTACAATTACTTGAAATGCGCCTGGATAACATCCTTTTTCGGTTGGGTATGGCTCCGACTATTCCGGGAGCTCGCCAATTAGTTAACCATAGACATATTTTAGTCAACGGTCGTATAGTAGATATACCAAGTTATCGCTGCAAACCCCGAGATACTATTGCGGCGAGGGATGAACAAAAATCTAGAGCTCTAATTCAAAATTCTCTCGACTCATCCCCTCCTCAGGAATTGCCAAACCATTTGACTCTTCAACCATTCCAATATAAAGGATTAGTCAATCAAATAATAGATAATAAATGGGTCGGCTTGAAAATAAATGAATTGCTAGTTGTAGAATATTATTCTCGTCAGACTTAAACCTAAAAAAAAAAAAGAAAATAAAAACGAATAAGAATAAGGGTTCGACCCATTTTGCTCCCTTTCGGCGAAGTAAATTAACCTAAGGTTAAGATAAATAAGGGTTTGATCCGGATTTTTCTTCCATTTAGGTGTCATAGACCGAGAGGGATATTTTCATTCCTTGTCTACTCTTTTCTTTAACAGTATTTTCCGTACCACAGCCATTAGGAATAGAGAATCTATTAGAGAATCCATATCAAAGAAAGGTCTAACTGTTGGAATAGTTGTATCCATTGATATTTGATCTATTGTGGTTAGTAAGATCGGTAAATTAGGTGAAGGTAAGGAAAGAGAGGGATTCGAACCCTCGGTAAGCAAAAGCCTACATAGCAGTTCCAATGCTACGCTTTCAACCACTCAGCCATCTCTCCTACATAATGATTATGACCCCAAAACCGAAAATAGAGTGAATAATGAATCATTCATATTAGATTATTGGGTAGGTACAACCAATCAATTCTAACTAGAATCTAACTAGAAAGCGATAAAAATTGAAAATTTTTCATCATAATAAAAGCAGGATCGTTCCTTCTAGTCTGGGGGGATAAAGATAAAATTGTTTTATTACAAAAACTAAAAAAAATTATATTTCTATTCATGTTTGCAAAAACAATGTTTTCTTCTTTTTCTGATTATCTATTTATACTATACCGACCGGATTAAATCAATAAATTAGAAATTAGAATGATTAGAAATTAGAATGAATTGACTGAGCGAGGGGTCTATATTTTATGGTTAATGGATATCTTTAGATCATGATTCTATCTATTCATGATTCTATCTATTTAGACTATGATTCCATATCAGAAGAATTCTCAAATTGCCTTATAGGCCAGTTTTAGAGTTATAAAAAAAAACCTTATCCTATCTATCTATTCTATTAAAAATACAAATAGATAAAGAATTTTTTTATAGTTGATTGTATAGTGTATACACGTAAATATACAACACAAAAAATGGGCAGCTATTCTATTTTCATCATACAACGATTCTTTTTCTTCTTTGTATCATAATTCAATCAACTGAGGTTATTCTAAGCTGTAACTTCAATCAAATAAGAATAGTTTCTTTCATTGGTAGACTATTCCAGTAAAGTAAGGTGGAATCGAATCCGGGTCCCATATTGATTTCTTAGTTCTTATCAATTCTTTTTTTGAATATTGAAATTTTTAAAATCGAATAGGCGGACCATTTTTTTCTTTTTTTTTTCATGAGAATGAATATGTTTTTATGTTATTTCGTACTGTAGAATTCTTTTCCTTGGGGGATCCTTTTCCCGCGAGAAGTAATGAGAACAATGATAGAATGGATTGCTACCTATGTCTAGATCGCGGATAAATGGAAATTTTATTGATAAAACCTTTTCAATTGTAGCCAATATCTTATTACGAAT